GCTCTTCTTTAGTGATGACAATGCCAAAATATCAAGTCAGCTCATTTCATTCGTTTTTATGTTGATCATTACGGGCCTCTTGAATTTTCTCGGTCTCTCAATTTTAATTTTTTGTATAATGTGGATTTCTTTTTGTTTCTAATTGCTAGGAATTCTCTTGTTGAGACCCTATGATTCGATTGAAACCTAAGATTCATACTAGAACCACGATGATTGAATAAAGTCCCTAAGCTAAGCCCAAGGGTTATCTGAGTAAAAACCTTTTGATCATCACTTATTCAATGAATAGATGAAATGACTCTAAATCCATAGAAACATTTGTCCGTTGGTCAAAATAAGCAAACAAAAAATTTAAGAATAATTAGAAATTAGAAAATAAATCTTTGAAATTTTTTGAGTCCGGTCGCGAGGTCTGACTGAATAGTAGGTATGAATCATAGTTTAAATATTTCTTTTCTTGATCTATTTCATTCCATATATTCCGTGCTCCAGATACTAGAATGAATATCCGACGAGGCAAAACCCATCTCTCTCAAGATGACAGACCCATTCTCTGTACTATCAATAGGATCAATTATAACAAGTCACACACTCATATTCCGGAAATACCGAAACAAAGGAATTTCACGGTCAAACTGCCGGAATGACCTAAAAATCCTAGTCCTAAGTGATTCACTTTGGATTGAAAAGACAGTACTTCGCAATTCCTATGAACCTAATTCATTGAAATTCCATCCAGTAAAACGGAAGAGTTATAAATCTCCAAAATAATAGATAGGAATACCGCGAAGAGAGCCATTGCGACACCCATCAACGGGGTAGTTCCCCATCCGGGCGCTACTTTACCATATTCCGAATTCAACGGTTTCAATAAACTTCCTAGACCAGTCTGTCTTGGTCTTGGACCAGATCTCGAATTATTCTCAACGGTTTGTGTAGCCATAAATCCTATTGCATTGATTGAATTTTATTGACTTTGTAAATCATACCGTTGTAAATAACCGATCTTATCATAGATCCATTGTGGTCTTGAAATTTTATAATAATGGAAATAGCAACCCTAGTCGCCATCTTTATATCTGGTTTACTTGTAAGTTTTACCGGGTACGCCTTATATACCGCTTTTGGGCAACCCTCTCAACAACTAAGAGATCCATTTGAAGAACATGGGGACTAATTGAAGTCAAGTAATGAGCCGCCCGTGTTGGGCGGCTCATTACTTGACTTTAATGCATTAATTCATTAGTATTTCTAAAGTAACATTATACTTTAACTATAATTGAGATAATCAAAAATCATTTTTTAGTCGGAACCTTAGGCGGTTCTCGAAAAAAGATAGCGAAAAAAATGATTCCTAGAGTCGAGACTAAGAGGAATGTATAAACCAATGCTTCCATAAATTCGATCGTGGTTTACAATTATAGCTTCCACACCTGTTCATTTGGGAGCATCTCCCAGATAAAGACAAGAGTCAAAGAAAAGGGCGATTTAAATCCAGCAAAATTTATCTGGTAATCTATGTAGAAAGTGAAATCAAAAAAAATCCAATAGAAGCGAAAGATACCATATCAGATCAATGTTTATCAGATTACCTGTCTCCTTGTAGTTGGATCCCCAAGTTTTTGGAATGCTCCAAATTCTACTTGAGCATCCAAATCTGGATCAATCCCCGCAAAAACATCTCTGAACAAGGTTCTAGCACCATGCCAAATGTGTCCGAAAAAGAAGAGCAAAGCAAACGAAGCATGCCCAAAAGTGAACCAACCCCTCGGACTACTACGAAAAACACCATCAGATTTCAAAGTAGCACGATCTAATTCAAAAATTTCACCTAATTGAGCGCGTCTAGCATATTTTTTCACAGTTGCAGGATCACTATAACTGACTCCGTTAAGTTCGCCACCATAGAACTCAACAGTTACCCCTACTTGCTCAACACTATACTTCGATTCCGCCCTTCGAAAAGGAACATCGGCTCTCACAATTCCGTCTCCATCTACCAAAACTACCGGAAATGTTTCAAAAAAAGTAGGCATACGACGTACAAAAAGCTCACGCCCCTCTTTATCTCTAAAGATAGGGTGCCCTAACCATCCAACAGCTATTCCGTCCCCGTTATCCATTGAGCCCGCTCTGAATAATCCCCCCTTTGCGGGATTATTGCCGATGTAATCATAAAAAGCTAATTTTTCAGGAATTTTAGACCAGGCTTCTGATAAACTCTGATTTTCAGCTAGTCCGGCACCAACCCTTCGATAGATTTCTTGCTGGAAGTATCCCTGATCCCATTGATAACGGGTGGGACCGAATAATTCGATGGGGGTAGTTGCCGAACCATACCACATAGTTCCGGCAACAACAAAAGCCGCAAAAAAGACAGCAGCGATACTACTGGAAAGAACAGTTTCAATATTACCCATACGCAACCCTTTGTATAGGCGTTGGGGCGGACGAACACTAAGATGAAATAGGCCTGCTAATATGCCCAATGTCCCTGCTGCAATATGATGAGAGGCTATGCCTCCCGGAACAAAAGGATCAAAACCTTCTACGCCCCACGCAGGACTTACAGATTGTACTTTTCCAGTTAGTCCGTAAGGATCGGACACCCATATTCCAGGACCATACAAGCCCGTTACATGAAATGCACCAAACCCAAAGCAAGCTAACCCTGATAGAAATAAATGAATTCCAAAAATCTTGGGCAAATCCAAAGAAGGTTTTCCTGTACGTTCATCACGGAATATTTCTAGATCCCAATACACCCAATGCCAGATAGCTGCCAAAAAGCACAAACCAGAAAACACAATATGCGCCCCGGCCACACCCTCGTAACTCCAAATACCCGGATTTGTTACAGTTCCTCCTGTGATACTCCAACCTCCCCATGAATTGGTTATTCCTAAACGAGTCATGAAGGGTATAACAAACATACCCTGTCTCCACATTGGATCAAGAACGGGGTCAGAGGGATCAAAAACGGCTAATTCGTATAGAGCCATTGAACCAGCCCACCCAGAAACTAGAGCTGTATGCATTATATGGACAGCAAGCAACCGACCGGGATCATTCAATACGACGGTATGAACACGATACCAAGGCAAACCCATGAAAATACCCCTTTATCAAAGAAAAATAAAAAAAAAAAAAAAAGATAGGAGGAATTTGATTGATGAGTATAATGATATTATG